TTAAAAATAAGCTAAACAAAGCTTTTGGGTTCATACCCCAAATATAAAGGAAAACCTTTTTTTTAAAAATAAAGTGCCTGATTAAAGGATTATTCTGATAGGATAAATTACGTAAATAAAATTACCTTTATTATATTTTATAGAATTAAACTATATCTATTAATATCAAAAATTAACGTGCTTCTTACACCAAAATATAAAATATAATTAATTTTAACTGTACTTATATATACAACAATAATTTTATTTTAAATTTATTTTTCATTAAATTCCCCTAAAATATTTTTTTTTTTTGTTTTAATTTTTAAAACATTAATTTCAATCTCCTCTAATTCATGATTAGGATGTTGAATCGGATTAAAAATTAATCTACTAAAATTTATCCCCCTAATTTCTAATTCAAATAATTTAATATCCTCTGAAGCCTCACTAAAATACTTTCTTACACAATCAATTGCTTCAATTAATTTTCTTATGTCTATTTTATTAAAATTAATTCTTTTTAAAAATTTTGAAATAAATTTTTTTATATCAATTATAATTAATTCTTCAATATTAATAAAAATAGGCTCTACCCCATTTCATTTTTGATTCCCAAATATCGCTAAAGGTTTATCTTGATTTAATAATTTTATATTAATAACTTGACAAAAAATTATCCCCCTAATTATTTTATCTTATTATATAAATAATAATTTTATTTATATTATTATTATTATAAATGTTATTGTAGGGGCAATAGGAGGATTAAATCAAACTTCATTACGTAAAATAATAACCCTTTTTTCAAATAATAATTTAGGTTGAATATTATCAGCTATAATAATTAGAGAAAATTTATGATTTTTTTTTTTCTTCATATATTCTTTTATAATTAGAATTATTTGTTTTACATTTAATATAATGAATATATTCTTTATTAATCAATTATTTTTTAATAATATAAATTCAATAATTAAAATCAATTTACTAATTAATTTTTTTTTTTTAGGTGGATTACCTCCTTTCATTGGATTTTTCCCTAAATGAATTATTATTAATTTTTTAATCAATGAACAATTTTATTTAATAATTTTCATTATAATTATAATAAGATTAATTATTTTATTTTTTTATATTTGAATTATTTACTTTTCATTTATATTTAATTATTTAAAAATCAAATGATTTAAATCATATTTTAAAAATAAAAATTTTTCATTTATTAATATTTCATTTTTTTTTTCAATTTTTGGAATAATTATTAGAACTTTTTTTTTTTACTAAGGTTTTAAGTTAAATAAACTAATAATCTTCAAAATTATTTATAAAGAAACCCAATTATTCTTTAAGCCTTAGTATAAATTTATTCTACTCCTTAAAATTTGCAATTTTATATCATTTTTGAATATAAAGCTAAAATTTTTATTTTTTTTTAATAAAAGAGAAAAATCTCGTAAATAAATTTACAATTTATCGCTTAAGCTCAGCCATTTTATTTCATATTTGCGAAAATGACTTTATTCTACTAATCATAAAGATATTGGAACATTATATTTTATTTTTGGAATTTGAGCTGGAATAATTGGAACATCTTTAAGATTACTAATTCGAGCAGAATTAGGTAATCCAGGATCATTAATTGGAAATGATCAAATTTATAATACTATTGTTACAGCCCATGCATTTATTATAATTTTTTTTATAGTTATACCAATTATAATTGGAGGATTTGGTAATTGATTAGTTCCACTAATATTAGGAGCCCCTGATATAGCCTTCCCACGAATAAATAACATAAGATTTTGACTTTTACCTCCTTCTTTAACCCTTTTAATCTCTAGAAGAATTGTAGAAAATGGAGCAGGAACTGGTTGAACAGTTTACCCCCCCCTCTCCTCTAATATTGCCCATGGTGGAAGATCTGTAGATTTAGCTATTTTTTCTTTACATTTAGCTGGAATTTCATCCATTTTAGGAGCTATTAATTTTATTACTACAATTATTAACATACGATTAAATAACTTAACTTTCGATCAAATACCTTTATTTGTCTGAGCAGTAGGAATTACAGCATTTTTATTACTTTTATCATTACCAGTACTTGCTGGAGCTATTACTATACTATTAACTGATCGAAATCTTAATACTTCATTTTTTGACCCCGCTGGGGGAGGAGACCCAATTCTATACCAACACCTATTTTGATTTTTTGGTCATCCAGAAGTTTATATTTTAATTTTACCAGGATTTGGTATAATTTCCCATATTATTTCTCAAGAAAGAGGAAAAAAAGAAACTTTTGGATGTTTAGGTATAATTTATGCTATAATTGCAATTGGATTACTAGGATTTATTGTTTGAGCTCATCATATATTTACTGTTGGAATAGATATTGATACACGAGCCTACTTCACATCAGCAACAATAATTATTGCTGTACCAACAGGAATTAAAATTTTTAGCTGATTAGCAACTCTTCACGGAACTCAAATTAATTATTCCCCTTCTATTTTATGAAGATTAGGGTTTGTATTTTTATTTACTATTGGAGGATTAACAGGAGTAATTCTTTCAAATTCATCAATTGATATTACTCTTCACGATACTTATTATGTAGTAGCTCATTTTCATTATGTATTATCTATAGGAGCTGTATTTGCTATTATAGCAGGATTTATTCACTGATATCCTTTATTTACTGGATTAACTTTAAATCCATATTTTTTAAAAATTCAATTTATTATTATATTTATTGGAGTTAATTTAACTTTCTTCCCTCAACATTTTTTAGGTTTAGCTGGAATACCTCGTCGATATTCTGATTATCCTGATTCATTTATATCATGAAATATTATCTCAACCTCAGGTTCATATATCTCATTATTAGCTGTAATACTTATATTAATTATTACATGAGAATCTATAATTAATCAACGAATTGCTTTATTCTCATTAAATTTAACTTCATCTATTGAATGATACCAAAAACTACCCCCAGCAGAACATTCATATAATGAATTACCGATTTTAAGAAACTTCTAATATGGCAGATTATATGTAATGGATTTAAACCCCATTTATAAAGGTTATCCTTTTTTTAGAAATAGCTACATGATCAAATCTTAATCTTCAAAATAGAGCTTCACCTTTAATAGAACAAATTATTTTTTTTCATGATCATACTTTAATCATTTTAATTATAATCACTATTTTAGTCGGATATTTAATAACAAGTCTTTTATTAAATAAATTTACTAATCGATTTTTATTAGAAGGACAAATAATTGAACTAATTTGAACTATTCTTCCCGCTATTACATTAATTTTTATTGCTTTACCTTCATTACGTCTATTATATTTACTTGATGAATTAAATAATCCATTAATCACATTAAAATCCATCGGACATCAATGATATTGAAGTTATGAATATTCAGATTTTTTTAATATTGAATTCGATTCCTATATAATTCAATCTAATGATATAAAATCTAATAATTTCCGATTATTAGATGTTGATAACCGAATTATTTTACCAATAAATAACCAAATTCGTATTATAGTAACTGCAACAGATGTAATTCATTCATGAACTATCCCTTCCCTAGGAGTAAAAATTGATGCCAATCCAGGTCGATTAAATCAAACCAATTTTTTTATTAATCGACCTGGATTATTTTATGGTCAATGTTCAGAAATTTGTGGAACTAACCACAGTTTTATACCTATTGTAATTGAAAGAATTCCTATTAAAAATTTCATTAATTGAATTAATAATTATTCCTAATCATTAGATGACTGAAAGTAAGTAATGGTCTCTTAAACCAATTTATAGTAAATTAACGAATACTTCTATTGAAAGAATTAGTTAAACAATAACATAAATATGTCAAATTTAAATTATTATTAATTTATAATATTCTTTAATTCCTCAAATAATACCAATTAACTGATTATTATCTTTTTTCTTATTTGTATTTATTTATTTAATCTTTAATATTATAAACTATTATACTTATAATATAAATCCTAATTTAAATAAAAATAAAAAAATAAATTTTAAAATAAATAATTTTAATTGAAAATGATAAGTAATCTATTTTCAATTTTTGATCCTTCTACTAATATATTTAATCTACCAATAAATTGATTAAGAACTCTTTTAGGAATTACATTTATTCCTTACTCATTTTGATTAATTCCTAATCGTCATTTATTTATTTGAAATTCAATTTTAATTAAACTTCATAATGAATTCAAAACACTATTAAAAAATAATTATTTTCAAGGATCAACCTTCATTTTTATTTCAATATTTTCATTTATTTTATTTAATAATTTCTTAGGGTTATTTCCTTATATTTTCACAAGAACTAGTCACCTAACCCTTTCATTGTCAATTTCACTCCCTTTATGGTTAAGATTTATAATTTATGGATGAATTAATAACTACAATCATATATTTATTCATATAATCCCCCAAGGAACCCCAACAATTTTAATACCATTTATAGTATTAATTGAAACAATTAGTAATATTATTCGACCAGGTACATTAGCTGTTCGATTAACAGCTAATATAATTGCAGGTCATTTATTATTAACTCTTTTAAGAAGAACTGGACCTAACTTAAATTATTATTTTATATTATTAATAATTATATCTCAAATTTTATTATTAATTCTTGAATCAGCAGTTGCGGTTATTCAATCCTATGTTATTGCTATTCTAAGAACTTTATATTCTAGAGAAGTTAATTAAACACTAATGAAAATTACTCATAATCATCCCTACCATCTTGTTGATTATAGTCCTTGACCCTTAACAGGAGCTATTGGAGTTATAACATTAGTAACAGGAATAATTAAATGATTTCATAATTTTAATATTAATTTATTAATTATAGGATATATTATTATTATTTTAACCATATATCAATGATGACGAGATATTTGTTGTGAAGGAACATTTCAAGGAAAACATACTATATTAGTCACAAAAGGACTTCGATGAGGTATAATTTTATTTATTGTATTTGAAGTATTTTTTTTTTTATCTTTTTTTTGAGCATTTTTTCATAGAAGATTATCTCCAAATATTGAAATTGGATCTATTTGACCCCCTTTAAATATCACCCCTTTTAATCCCTTTCAAATTCCATTATTAAATACAATTATTTTAATTAGATCAGGAATTTCTGTTACATGAGCTCACCATGCTTTAATAGAAAATAATAATACTCAAATAACTCAAGGACTTTTTATTACTATCACTTTAGGAATTTATTTTACTATTCTTCAAGCTTATGAATATTTTGAAGCTCCTTTTTCAATTGCTGATAGAATTTATGGATCAACATTTTTTATAGCAACAGGATTTCATGGTCTTCATGTTATTATTGGAACTTTATTTTTATTATTTTCTTTATTACGACATTTAAACAATCATTTTTCTAAAAATCATCACCTTGGATTTGAAGCAGCTGCTTGATATTGACATTTTGTAGATGTAGTTTGACTATTCCTTTATATTTCAATTTATTGATGAGGAAATTAATTATTTATATAATATATTTAGTATATTTGACTTCCAATCAAAAGGTTTAATTTTTTTTAATATAAATAATAATTCTTTTATTAAATATTCTTTTATTTATTATAATTATTGCTAATATTATAATAATTTTATCTATTTTTTTATCAAAAAAATCAATAATAGATCGAGAAAAATCTTCACCTTTTGAATGTGGATTTGACCCTAAATCATATGCTCGAATACCATTTTCATTACATTTTTTTTTAATTACAGTTATTTTCTTAATTTTTGATGTTGAAATTGCATTAATTTTTCCAATTATCCCATTATTCAAAAGCGTAAATCTTATATTATGAATTAAAATTAGAACTTTTTTTATTATTGTATTAATTATTGGATTATACCATGAATGAAATCAAAATATATTAAATTGAACAAATTAATAGGATTATAGTTTATAAAAACATTTGATTTGCATTCAAAAAATATTAATAATTTAATTTATCTTAAATAAGAAGCAATATGCATTTAATTTCGACTTAAAAGAAAGAGTATTATTTACTCCTTATTTATGTATATTTAATTGAAACCAAAAAGAGGTATATCACTGTTAATGATAAAATTGAATAAAAAATTCCAATTAAACAGAAATATATTTTTTAAAATTAAGCTGCTAACTTAATTTTTAGTGGTTAAATTCCATTAATATTTCTATATTTAATTTATATAGTTTATTGAAAACTTTACATTTTCATTGTAAGAATAAAAAAATTTTTTTTATATATATATATATATATATATATATATATATTTAAAAGTACATATATACTTCCTTAATAGCTTCAATATTATGCTCTAATTATAAGCTATTTAAATTTTAAAATAAAATAAATAAAATTAATCTAATAATTAATCAAATAATAAATCTAAATAAATAAATTCTTAATCTATTTATTTGAAAAAATATATAAATATTAGAATATTTTTTTATAACTCTTATTATACCTCACCCTCTATAAAACTCTCTTCAACCTATATCAATATTTTTTAATAATTTTTGTCTAAAATTTAAAAATAAATATCTAACTCCATAAGTTGTTAATCCTGGTATAAACCATATTAAACTTAAAAAATTTCTTAAATTATAAACTAATAAAAATTTATTTATAGAATAAATTTTCATATTTCTAATTAAATAACCTATTAACCCCCCTCAAATTCTTACATAAATAACTATTATTTTTAAATTTAAAGGTAAATAAATTATATACGGATAAGAAAAAATTACTCAACTTAATATTCTCCCTCTTAAAACTCTTATAATCAATAAAATAAATATACCCTTTAATATAACATAATCTTCATCATATAAATTATAAATTCTAATTAAATTAAAATCACCTAACATTAAATACATAATTAATCGAATAGAATAAAATATAGTCAATCCTGTAGAAAAATAATATAATAAAAAAATTAAAAAATTTAAATCTCTAAAACTTACTAAATCTAAAATTAAATCTTTAGAATAAAATCCAGCTAGAAATGGAATTCCACATAAAGCTATATTTGAAACTCTAAAACATAAAAATGTTAAAGGAATATATGATCTTAACCCCCCTATAAATCGAATATCTTGTATATCTCCTATTATATGGATAATAACTCCTGCACATATAAATAATAAAGCTTTAAATATAGCATGAGTTAATAAATGAAAAAAAGCTAATTCAGGAAATCCTATACTTAAAATTCTTATTATTAAACCTAATTGTCTTAAAGTAGATAATGCAATAATTTTCTTTAAATCAAATTCATAATTAGCACTAATACCAGCTATAAATATTGTTAAACCTGAAAATAATAATAAAATTTTAAACATTAAAGTATTATTTAATAATAAATTAAAACGAATTAATAAATAAACCCCCGCAGTTACTAAAGTAGAAGAATGAACTAAAGCTGAAACAGGAGTTGGAGCAGCTATAGCAGCAGGTAATCAAGAACTAAAAGGAATTTGAGCTCTTTTAGTTATAGCTGCTAAAACAATTATAATTCTCACTATTTTTATTTCTCAATCATTACTTATAAATTCTAAATAAAAAATATAATTTCATCTACCAAAATTCATTATTCAAGAAATAACTATTAAAATTATTACATCCCCAATTCGATTTCTTAATGCTGTTAATATTCCTGCATTATATCTTTTATAATTTTGATAATAAATTACCAATAAATAAGAAACTAAACCTAACCCATCTCAACCCAATAAAATTCTAATAATATTAGGACTAATAATTAAAAATATTATTGAAGTAACAAATAATAAAACTAAAATAATGAATCGACTTAAATTTATCTCTGAAGATATATATCTTTTTCTATAATAAATAACAACTGAAGAAATTAAAAAAACAAATATTATAAACAATAAAGATATTCAATCAAATAAAATAGATATTACTACTCTTAATCTATTCAAAGAAATAATCTCCCATTCTAAAAAAATTACCTTATTTATTATAATAAAATAAATTATTAATAAAAATATTAATATTCTTATTATAAATAAAAATAAAAAAGAAATAAAACAAATAGAATATTTATTATTATTTATAATTTAAAATGACAAATTAATCATATTTTTGATACCACAAATCAATATTTTATTTAAATTATTTAAATAAAATCAAATTATTCTATAATCAATTATTAAAATTATAATATTTAAAGGAAATCAATGCAATATTAATATCAAATATTCACGAGAAACTCCTATATAATATCTATAAAATCCTGAATACCCAATCCCATGTTGAGTGTATGAGTATAAATATAATCTATAACCTGCTCTAAAAAAAGAAATCAATACTAATATAATTATTGATAACCAAGACCATCTTATTATACTATTAATTAAACTAATTTCCCCTATTAAATTTAATCTAGGAGGAGCTGCTATATTAGAAGAAACTAATAAAAATCACCATAATCTTATTGAAGGTATAAAATTTATTATACCTTTATTAATATATAATCTTCGACTATGTAATCGTTCATAATAAATATTTGCTAAACAAAATATACCTGAAGAACATAAGCCATGACCGATTATTATAATATATGAACCTAAAAATCCCCAATAATTTATAGTTATAATACCTCTAATAACAATTCTTATGTGAGCAACTGAAGAATAAGCAATTATAGATTTAATATCTACTTGACAAAAACATTTTAAACTAATATAAAATCCTCCAATTAATCTTACAACAATTCTTAAATAATTTAACTTCAAATTAATTTGCTGTAAAAAAATTAATAATCGTATTAACCCATAACCCCCTAATTTTAGTATAATACCAGCTAAAATTATTGATCCAGAAACAGGAGCTTCTACATGAGCCTTTGGTAATCATAAATGAACAAAATATATTGGTATTTTAACCAAAAAAGCCATAATTATTGAAAAATATAATAAATATATATTTATATTACAAAATTTTAAAAAATAAATTATTATTCTATTTATTTCATTAAAAATATAAAAAATTCCCATTAACATAGGTAAAGAAACAAATAAAGTATAAAATAATAAATATATGCCAGCTTTAATTCGTTCAGGTTGATACCCCCAACCAATAATCAATATTAAAGTAGGAATTAATCTTCCCTCAAAAAATAAATAAAATATAAATATATTTATAACTCTAAAAGTAAGATATAATATAACCAATAAAAAAATTAGATTAAATAAAAAAAAATTAACATAAAAATTTCTTTTATATAAATTTTCTCTTGCTATAATTATTAAAATAGAAATTCAAATACTTAATAAAATCAAACCATAAGATATAATATCACAAGATATTATATAACTTAAATTACAAAATAAATTTAATTTTATTGTAAGATTTATATACATAAATATTATAAAAAATAATATTATTTGAACCATTCAAAATATTTTTTTTATAAAACAAATTGGAAATAAAAATATTATTATTATTAAAAATTTTATCATTTATTTCTTAATTTTATAATAAATTAAAACCTTGAAAGTAATCATTACCATGAGTTCGAATTATAGATACTAAAATTGATAAACCTAAAACACCCTCACAAACTGAAAAAACTAAAAAAACTATTAATATATATATATCATAATCAATAAATCTTAAATAAATAAGAAAAAGAAAAAAAATTCTTAAAACTAAAAATTCTAATCTTAATAAAATAATTAATAAATGTTTATATTTTAAAACAAAAATTAAATTACCTGTAATAAATATTAAAATAGAAATTATTATTATATAAATTATCATTAAAGTTTTCATAGTTTAAAAAAACATTGGTCTTGTAAATCAAAATTAAGTAAATTACTTTGTAAACTTCAAAGAAAAAGAATTTCTTTATCAATAATCTCCAAAATTATTATTTTTATTAAACTATTCTTTGATTTGAAATTATAATGAAAATCTTTTTATCTACATGTATTATATCTTTATCACCAATTATATTATTTTTAAATAATCCTCTTTCTATAGGATTTATAATCCTTACTCAAACTATTTTAACATGTCTTTTATCAGGAATATTAATTAAAACATATTGATTTTCATATATTTTATTTTTAATTTTCTTAGGGGGATTATTAGTACTCTTCATTTATGTATCAAGAATTGCCTCTAATGAAATATTTTTTCCATCTTTAAATTTAAAAATAATAGTTATTATTTTATTTTCTTTTATCTTTTTATTTTTATCATTAAAAATTAATAAAATTTTTATTATAAATCTATCATTTAATTCAGATATAATTAATTGATATCCATTAAAAAATTTATTAATAGATAATAATCAAAATGTAATTAACCTAAATAAACTTTATAATAATCATACATTTTTAATTATAATAATATTAGTAATTTATCTATTTATTACACTAATTGCTGTAGTAAAAATCACTAATATTTTTCATGGTCCTTTACGATCAATATTTTAATATATATATATATATATATATATATAATGATAAATAATAATTTTTTACCTATACGAAAAAATAATGTTATTTTTAAAATTTTAAATAATTCTTTCATTGATATACCTTTACCATCAAACATTTCTTACTGATGAAATTTTGGATCTTTATTAGGTTTATGTTTAATTATTCAAATTTTAACAGGATTATTTTTAACAATATATTACACAGCTAATGTAGAAATAGCTTTTTATAGAGTAAATTATATTTGCCGAAATGTAAATTATGGTTGATTAATTCGAACACTTCATGCTAATGGAGCATCATTTTTTTTTATTTGTATTTATTTACATATTGGACGAGGAATTTATTATGAATCATTCAACCTAAAACATACTTGAATAATTGGAGTAACTATTTTATTTTTACTTATAGGAACAGCATTCATAGGATACGTTTTACCTTGAGGACAAATATCTTTCTGAGGAGCAACTGTAATTACAAATTTATTATCAGCAATCCCATATTTAGGAACTATATTAGTTAATTGAATCTGAGGAGGATTTGCAGTTGATAATGCCACTCTTACACGATTTTACACCTTTCATTTTTTATTCCCATTCATTATTATAATAATAACAATAATTCACTTATTATTTTTACATCAAACTGGATCTAATAACCCTCTAGGATTAAATAGAAACTATGATAAAATCCCTTTCCACCCATTTTTTACTTTTAAAGATATTTTAGGAATAATCATTATATTATTTACTTTAATCATTTTATCACTCACTAATCCTTATTTATTAGGGGATCCAGATAATTTCATTCCAGCTAACCCTCTTGTAACTCCGCCCCATATTCAACCAGAATGATATTTTTTATTCGCATATGCAATTCTCCGATCAATCCCTAATAAATTAGGAGGAGTTATTGCACTAATTATATCAATTTTAATTTTAATTATCCTACCATTCACTTACAATAAAAAAATCCAAGGAATTCAATTCTATCCAATTAATCAAATTATATTTTGATCCTTAATTAGAACAATTATTTTATTAACTTGAATTGGAGCTCGCCCAGTAGAAAATCCCTATATTATTACTGGACAATCATTAACTATTTTATATTTCTCATACTTCATTTTAAACCCTTTAATTAATAAATATTGAGATAATTTAATTTTTAAGTAATTAATGAGCTTGAATAAGCATTTGTTTTGAAAACTTAAGAAAGAATTATATATTCTATTAATTTATACTAATAAAAATATATTATAATAAAAAAATTTTTAACCCTAAAAAAAATAATAAAAAATTTAAAGAAATTGGTAAATATCTTTTCCAAGCCAAATATATTAATTTATCATAACGATATCGAGGTAAAGTACCACGAACTCAAATAAATACAAAAGAAATAAATAATAACTTTAAATAAAATAATAAATCTAATCTATAACCTCCTATATAAACTACTACAAAAAAAAATCTTATAAATAAAATTCTTGAATATTCAGCTAAAAAAATTAATGCAAAACCCCCTCTTCTATATTCTACATTAAATCCAGAAACTAATTCTCTTTCACCTTCAGCAAAATCAAAAGGAGTTCGATTAGTTTCAGCTAATATTGATCTTATTCAACATAAACTTAAAGGAAATATTATAATTATAAATCAAATATTTAATTGATAATACATAAAAAACAATAAATTAAAATCCATAATCAAAATAATTCTAGATAATAAAATTATACATAATCTAACTTCATATGAAATAGTTTGAGCTACTGAACGTAAACCCCCTAATAATGAATAATTTGAATTTGAAGATCAACCAGCTACTATAATCCCATAAACTCCTATTCTTATACATCTTAAAATAAATAAAATTCCAAAATTATATCTAATTAAATTAAAATAATAAGGAATAACCATTCAAATTAATAAAGATAAAATAAATGATACTACTGGAGAAAAATAATAAATAATATAATTAGAATAATTAGGATAAGTTACTTCTTTTGTAAATAACTTAATAGCATCTGAAAAAGGCTGTGCAACTCCTAAAATACCTAATTTATTTGGACCTTTTCGAATTTGAATATAACCTAAAACTTTACGCTCTAATAAAGTTAAAAAAGCTACACCAATTAAAACACCTACAATTAAAATTAATAAACCAATAAAAATTAAAATTAAATCTTTTATTAATATTACTATCTATATAATTTAATTATATATTAATGACTTCTAAAACCATCACATTTTTCTGTCAAAATAGCCCTTTTATTATTTATATATATATATATATAATCCAAATAAATTTCATTTTTAAAATATAATTATTAATATTCATTAAATAAATTTAATTTAAATATTCAATCCTTTCGTACTAAAATATTTCTAATTTAAAAAGATAGAAACCAACCTGGCTCACACCGGTTTGAACTCAGATCATGTAAGATTTTAATGATCGAACAGATCAAAACTTTAAACTTCTACATTTAAATTTTATCTTAATCCAACATCGAGGTCGCAAACTCTTTTTTTTATTCGAACTAAAAAAAAAAATTACGCTGTTATCCCTAAGGTAATTTTTTCTTTTAATCACTAAAAATGGATCAATAAATCACTTATTTATGTTTCACTTATTAAAAAGTTTATTTAATTTTTCTATCACCCCAACAAAATTTTTAAATAAATATAAATTTTAAATTTAAAAATAATTTTTATTTATTGAAAAATAAAACTCTATAGGGTCTTCTCGTCTTTTTTATTCATTTTAACTTTTTTATTAAAAAATTAATTTCTATAAAATATATTAAAGACAGTATATATTTCATCCAATCTTTCATACAAGTCATCAATTAAATGACTAATGATTATGCTACCTTTGTACAGTCAAATTACTGCAGCCCTTTAATAAATTATCAGTGGGCAGATTAGACTTTAAATTATTATCTAAAAGACATGTTTTTGATAAACAAGTGAATATAAAATTTTGCCGAATTCCTTTAAAACAATTTAAATAAAATTTATAATATAAAATTTTTTATATACTAATTTTATCATTATAACTAAATTTTTTATATTTAAATTTAATTTTTTATATAAATTATAAATTAAATTAAATTTTATTTTTATTGAAATTATTTATAACAAATTAAAATTTATTAATAATATAAATTATATTATTTTCAATAAAATACATTTAATTAATTATATTAATTTAATTTAAAGCTTATCCCTTAAAATATTAAATTTAAATTTAAATCAAATAACTAATTATTTAATTTATTAATTTTAAATTTAAAATTAAATTTTTTTCTAAAAAAACTAGATATATTTAAAAACGATTAACATTTCATCTCTAATTAACTATTAAAAATATTTTTGCTACAATAACTTTAATAATTAATTATCTCTTTTAAATTCGAGAACATTTAAAATAAAATAATTTATTAATAAACTCTGATACACAAGATACACTAAATAAAAATTACTTTCCCTCAAATTTAATTTTTAAATAATATTTCAAAATTCTTTCACAATACTAATTAACTATAAATTTTTAAATTTTTTCAATAAAACTACTTTAACCCCCATTAAAATAATAATTTTCAACATTTAAAAATTCTTTTATTACTCCTCTTAATATTAATTTTACCCCTCAAATTAATTAAATTATTTTAATTTCTTTTCAATGTAAATGAAATACTTATTTAAGCTATAATTTGTCTTTCTAGAAACACTTTCCAGTACCTCTACTTTGTTACGACTTATTTCAATTTATATTAAATATATTTTATTTAAATATACATATATTATATATCATATGAAAGCGACGGGCAATATGTACATAATTTAATTTTTAATCATTTTATTAAATTAAATAAAATTACATTTAAATCCAATTTCAATTAATTATTTCAAATTAATATTCATCTAAATAAATTTATTGTAATCCATTATATTCTTAATTATAATCTGCATCTTGATCTGATTTAATTTTTATTTATAAAATTTAAATATTATTATTATTAAAAAATATTTTTTCAACAACGATATACAAAATTTTAAATTAAGTAAATTAATTCGTGGATTATCAATTATTAAACAGATTCCTCTAAATGAACTAAAATACCGCCAATTTACTTAAGTTTCAATAAATAATTATTTACTATTTTAGTAATTTAATTTTAAATTTTTATAATAGGGTATCTAATCCTAGTTTTATAATAAATTTATTAAATCATAAAAATTAAATAAATTTTAATAAATTAAAATTTCACCTAATAATTTAATATTTATAATATTTTAATTTTAATTATTTATTAATTAACTAAAAAAATTCAATTTAATTTTTGTTTAACCGCAACTGCTGGCACAAAATTTGTTATTAATTTTTAAATAACTAAATCTTAATTTCTTAAATATTTAATAATAATTACTACAATAATATTAATATAAAATATTTTTTAAATAAATTAAATTTAACACTAAAATTTATATGTAAAATTAATATAAAATAAATTTTCAAACTATAATAATTTTTTTTTTAATGCATTATTTTTTATATAGTTTTTTTTTTTTTTTTTTATATATAAAAAATTTATAAATAAATTAATATTGAATTTATTTTTTATTAAAAAATATAATTTTAATATATATATATATATTTATATTATAATTTATTAAATTATTTAATAAATATATTTATTAAATAATATAATAAATTTTTAAATTATTATTTTAATATTATTAAAATTTTTAATTTATTTTAATAATATTATTAAACAATTAATAATTTTTTTATTTTTTTTTTCATAATATTCAATTTAAAACCAATATTTTAAGATTAAATCAATTAATAACATTATAGATTATTTAAATTTAATAATAATTTATATTAAATTTAAATATTTAATATATATATATATATATATATTTACAAAATAAATATTAACTTAAATAATTGCTAAACCATTTTTAATCTTTTTATCATTAAAATAAAAA